ATTCTTAGAGAAAAACAATTTTCAATAACTTGTTGATCCCTATCCTTCTTCCCATATTTTCAGATTTTTTTTTAATTTCAGATTTTTTGAATTTCCTGGCTTAGTGTAAGATAGAAATATATCTATCTAATCTTAACAAAATGAATGAAAGCGGAAGAAATGAAGTTTCATTCCCCTTTCTGATCTGGCGGACCAATCACTCCCCAAAAGGTCCTATACCTCGTATTATTTCTATTCTACCGATTTAGTTTATTATTTTATTTATTTTTTTTAATATTAATAATTTTAATAATATCGATTTATAATTAATATCTATTTATTCTTATATTCATTTTCTTTATTTATTTTATTCTTTGATATAATTCTATTTCTAATTAATTAGAATTATAATAAAATTGAAAATGAAATAAATATATTTAATGAAAATTTAATGAAAATAATATTAAAAAAAAATTATATGATTAGAATGAATGATTCATGAATATAAATACGAATCAAAAGATTCTATGGAATCAGAAAAGAGGGAAAGATCTTTCAGATTTAATCATACCACATTATATTGACAATTTAAAAAAACTGTTCATACAATGAGCATAGTATGATGGCGGTCGGGCATACTTGCCCCCATCGTCTAGTGGTTCAGGACATCTCTCTTTCAAGGAGGCAGCGGGGATTCGAATTCCCCTGGGGGTAGGTGTACTACGAAAGGAAGTTGATCATGAATTATCAATAAGCCGGGAATTGATTCTTCCTGGGTCGATGCCCGAGCGGTTAATGGGGACGGACTGTAAATTCGTTGGCAATATGTCTACGCTGGTTCAAATCCAGCTCGGCCCAATAATTGGCCGATCCACCATGAAATGATAGAACCCCATTTGTTGTTCCCCAGAAATGCCTGATCGGAATACGGAAGAATAAAAAAACTAAAATTTTCTGATATATTTTACCGCCGTTCATTTGCTCTCTTTATTTTTTCTCACAAATTCTGATCTTGCTTGCTAATGATCTAGATTCATACTAGATTCATATAAAGATCTGGAAGTATAAGGAAAAGAATAAAATAAAGAATAAATAAAAAAACTCTTTTTTTTTCATTGAAAGCTTTATTTGATTATTAATCAATTTATAAAAAACGAAAGGATTATTAACAATCCGTGAGGCGCTCTCACTAAAGTGCATATCCGTGTGTATATCAAATATATTACTCGCGTTTCTGTTACAATACGACTATTCTAATCTAAAATCTAAATAAAATAGAAATAAAATAGAAAGGGTTTGAATTAAATCATAAGAATATGTATGATGTACACTTGATTTCCTTGGGATTGTAGTTCAATTGGTCAGAGCACCGCCCTGTCAAGGCGGAAGCTGCGGGTTCGAGCCCCGTCAGTCCCGACAGATCCAAATCCAATAAAAAAAATACATCAATTCATCTCTGCGTTTGCTGTGAAAAGGAGAACAAAAGAAATAGCAGAATTTCATTCACAAGAGGATACCCTCCTATTTTATTTATTTATTAGTTTCACATTTCTCATCAAATAAATATGGGAATTACCATTTATTCAACTAGTACCAATTGATAGGAGAAAGACATATGTAGATTAGTACAATGATTGGTAAAATTATATTCAGGATTCCAAGAAATACCGTACGGAGTCTGGCTTTTTCGATTATTCCCGATCTGTGTAATAGAGTACTATATGTTTACAGGGGGCTATACAGAAATGGAATTTGTACGATACAAAAAAGATTAACTTAACATAGTAACTTTGATATAATACTTTTAAGATTAAAAGTATATCCCTTTAGGGCTCCGATTTTGTGTAACCTCAATTAATAATTTCAATTATTAATGTGAATTTGAACCAATTTATCTCATTCAAATTTCACACTGAATTTTTGATATATGCATCCCAAAATTAATCCAAGGAAATGGGATATTAATAAAATAAAGCTCAAAGAAGATCCTATCTCTCTTTGTGAGGGAATGAATAATCTTTTTTAAGTTTAAGGGTCTTGCCGAAGAAAGAACAAACTTTTTAATGAATTTGATGGAATACTCGATTTTTTTATACCCGGACTCTCCTTATTTATACTACTTCTTTGTTTTCCAAGAAGATTAGATCATAAAAAGGGGGTTTAGAACTAAACTTCTTCCTTTTTACATTTCGCTTCTATTGGTTATTTTATTGGGGTTTTTTATAACCAATGTAAGTAAGTGTAAAGGCGGTCATATGATATTTCATCAGATGATTCCACAAGGAGGGACGTAGGTTATAGAAAAGAAAGAATGGAAAGGAAAAGAATGATAAAGAAAGTAAAGGAATTATTTATCGGATCAGGAATCAAAATTTGAATTCGGTATGGATAAAAGATCTTCCTATGTTATACTATTTAATTCTCGACGATGAATCAATTTGATAGCTCAGATATTGTTATTCATGATATTGCTCCGATTCGATATCGTCGAGATGTAATTCATCCCATTGAATATTGAATTTACAGGCGAAAGATTTATCAGCTCTATGGGATTAAATCCCGAGTTATTGCGAATTAATTAAAAATGAAACGATGAGATTATGGAAGTAAATATTCTCGCATTTATTGCTACTGCACTGTTCATTCTAGTTCCTACTGCTTTTTTACTTATAATATATGTAAAAACAGTCAGTCAAAATGATTAATTTGAATTAAACTTGACTGTTTAGTTTTTATCAATGATTGAAAAGAAAAAAGAAAATGAAAAGTATTAAGATTTCGTGTCTTAAATGAAATAAGCGGACGAGAATCATCAGTATTTTATGAGATTCGATAGTATGGTAGAAAGAAATAGATGAATCTTTCTACCATACTTATTATTGTTATTGTAGTATATAAAGTCGTACTGTATAAAGATAGAGGTTTAATATAGATCAATCTGCAATATGTATCTTCATAGATATCAATTACATATATGTAATGTATTTACATAATGTACCAATTCTATTTCTTTGCTTCATCTATTTAATTTGTGTTGATTCCAATCATCAATCTGAAAAAATCGAAGGGCAATTCTTACTCTTACAATTCTAATTCCTAGAATTTCTGATTCTATTCAATATGAATCCCGATATCCATTGAAAGAATCAAATTGACGAAGGAAAAAAGAGTATAGGCCTATATTAATATTAATAAAATTAATAAAAAGAAAATAAAATAATCTTTTTTTAGTATTCTGAAGAAGTAATTGATTGATCAGTTGACAGATGATCCAGTGGTTCATTTCCATGGGAACCTCTTTGGATTTCGAAAAGGATTAGTAAAGCCCACCGATTTTTAACGTTTGAACCATGATATGAAATGAGTTCAATAAAGCAAGCATAACATAAATAAGATTTCTAAAAGAATAAAAAAAAAAGCGGGAACGCGCAATATGTGACTTGCCCAAGGCAATATTTTATTATGTGTAGTATATTGTTGGACAACCACTATGTCTATGTTGTTTCCCATAGGAAGTCTGTATCCACTTAATAACATAATTATTTTCTTTTCTATTTTAACAGTAAAAAAAAGGACTTTGCAGAACGATCTATAAAACAATTGATATGGGTTGAGTTTGAGGAATCAAACTCAATTAGTAGTACTTCTAGAGTCCACTTCTACCCCATACTACGAGTGAAAGAGAAAATGTAAAGACTACCATTAAAGCAGCCCAAGCGAGACTTACTATATCCATGTGAATTATATCCCCTATCTCTATAAATATGAAGGAATTATTCCATTAATGTTCACTAATCATTATTATGTTCATTAATAATAGTGGAATCCCTGGCGCAGAGTCAAAAGGGAATTCTGACCCAATACCGTTGATGAAACAATCCAATAAACTCACAATTATAAATTCTAACAGGTTCCTATATGATTTATAGTAGAATCGGAAAACACTAAGCGCAAGCAAAATACGTAGATACACCCCTGGAAGTTTCAAGGGAATGTTACTAACATGTAGAAATAATAAGACCTAGTCTTTCTTTTGTTGACTTTCATTTCATTAAGTAAAAAGTATAAAAATATAGAGTCAAGATAGAGCACTATCTATCACAGACCCTATTTCTCATTTTATCTAATCCTTACGATTAGGTCTCCTGTTTGTCTCTGTGAAACAATCGGAAGATAGTCTATTACATTAAAGCCAATCAATATTAAATTGAATGCAGGAGCACAGAGAGAATTTCATGAGTCTATATACGAACAAAGTATCTTTCGGCCTTTACGTACGCAACTAATAAATTAATAATCAAATAAATTCCTCGTTCGTCTATCCAAATTAATTCAAGACCTAATTAATAAACACTACATTAATAATAGAAGAGCTGTCATATTAAGATTTAACGATTCTTTTTCATTCAATATTCACTAATATAATCTTTCCTTGAACTGAAGCCTAGACGCAAGGATTTACAGCATTTTCATTTTAGAGAACAGAACCGCCAGATGCTTATAGAATCAAGCAAGTATCAAGAGTCCCCCCCCCCCGCTTACTTCTGCTGGAAAAAAATTTGTCAAGTTATCTCAGCAAAACATAATAAGGTATTCCGATTTTATTGTTGATCAGGCGACACCCAGATTTGAACTGGGGAAAAAGGATTTGCAGTCCCCCGCCTTACCGCTCGGCCATGTCGCCAAAACGATACAAAAAATATATGAAAATATTCCATTTTTTTTTTGGGGGGGGGGGGGGTTATTCATTTTTGTACTTGTATCTTGAATACTGTTTTATTTAATCCCTTTCCTAAAAAAGATCCTTACTTTTCTCTTTGGATTGGATACATTTCTTCGATTGATTGTACAGTATCTTAAAACAAACACACTATTTAAAAACACCCCTCCCCCCCTTTATATTCTTTATATTGAAAAACCTATTGTGGATTTTCAGTCACAAAACAAAAATTCAGGATAAATTTGAACCATTAACCATTGACTGTGAATTTGAATTCATGAACGATTCCCGGGTTTGAATA